GTCTGCGTAGCTTACACCTAAAAGCATGGCACTGAAGATGCTAAGACGGATGCCCTGCACCCGCGGACAAAAGACTTAGTCCTAACCTTACCGTTAGTTCTTGCTAAACATATACATGCAAGTATCCGCGCCCCAGTGTAAATGCCCCCAACCTCTTACCAAGACAAAAGGAGCAGGTATCAGGCACACCACAGCAGTAGCCCAAGACGCCTTGCTCAGCCACACCCCCACGGGTACTCAGCAGTAATTAACATTAAGCAATAAGTGTAAACTTGACTTAGTTATAGCAACACTTTAAGGGCTGGTAAATCTTGTGCCAGCCACCGCGGTCATACAAGAAGCCCCAATTAACTGTCACACGGCGTAAAGAGTGGCTCGTATCTTATCATACTGACTAGGGATAAAATGCAACTAAGCTGTCATAAGCCCAAGATGCACAGAAGCTCGCCCTTAACACGACCCTAGCATCAATTGACTGACTCCCGCCACGAAAGCCAGGGCACAAACTGGGATTAGATACCCCACTATGCCTGGCCCTAAATCTAGATGCTTCCACACACCAAAGCAGCCGCCAGAGAATTACGAGCACAAACGCTTGAAACTCTAAGGACTTGGCGGTACCCCAAACCCACCTAGAGGAGCCTGTTCTGTAATCGATAACCCACGATGCACCCAACCACTCCTAGCTAAAATCAGCCTACATACCGCCGTCGCCAGCTTACCTCCCCTGAGAGCCCCAAAGTGAGCACAACAGCCTCGCCCCGCTAACAAGACAGGTCAAGGTATAGCTGATGGAGTGGAAGAAATGGGCTACATTTTCTAAAATAGAAGACCACGAAAAGGGGCATGAAATTCCCCCTAGAAGGCGGATTTAGCAGTAAGACGGGACAAGAATGCCCTACTTAAGCCGGCTCTGGGGTACGTACATACCGCCCGTCACCCTCCTCACAAGCTAACAAACCCCATAACTAATACCACAACCAAGCTGAAGATGAGGTAAGTCGTAACAAGGTAAGTGTACCGGAAAGTGTACTTAGCATACCAGAACGTAGCTATAAAACAAAGCACTCAGCTTACACCTGAGAGATATCTGCTATATCCAGATCGCTCTGAAGCCCCACTCTAGCCCAACCACTCAAACAAACCACAATAACAAAAATCCACGCATCCACTAAACTAAAACATTCTACCTGGCTTAGTATAGGTGATAGAAAAGCACCCATGGCGCCATAGAACTTCGTACCGTAAGGGAAAGATGAAATAACAATGAAAACTAAAGCAATAAAAAGCAAAGATAAGCCCTTGTACCTTTTGCATCATGATTTAGCAAGAACAACCAAGCAAAACGAATTTAAGCTTGCCCCCCCGAAACCCACGCGAGCTACTCGCAAGCAGCTATTCATGAGCCAACCCGTCTCTGTGACAAAAGAGTGGGATGACTTGCCAGTAGAGGTGAAAATCCAACCGAGCTGGGTGATAGCTGGTTGCCCGCGAAACGAATCTCAGTTCATCCCTGATCTGATTTCCCCCCGGACCCCTAACCCATAATGTAAAGATCAGGAGCAAATTAAAGGAGGTACAGCTCCTTTAAAGGGGATACAACCCACACCAGCGGATAATAATCTCCTGCCCCAATTGTAGGCCCTCAAGCAGCCACCAGCAAAGAGTGCGTCAAAGCTCGATACATTCCCCCAAATCCCCATACAACACGACTCCCTTCCCACTAGCGGGCCAACCTATAACAATAGAAGAATTAATGCTAAAATGAGTAACTCGGGCTTCCCCTCTCAAGCGCAAGCTTACACTACCCCATTATTAACAGCCCACCCAATACCACAACTCCAACAAGACTGAATATTCCACACCACCTGTTAACCCAACCCCGGAGCGCTTGTTAGAAAGATTTAAATCTGTAAAAGGAACTAGGCAAACCCAAGGCCCGACTGTTTACCAAAAACATAGCCTTTAGCCCACCAAGTAATTAAAGGTGATGCCTGCCCAGTGACCCTACGTTTAACGGCCGCGGTATCCTAACCGTGCAAAGGTAGCGCAATCAATTGTCCCATAAATCGAGACTTGTATGAATGGCTAAACGAGGTCTTAACTGTCTCTTACAGATAATCAGTGAAATTGATCCCCCTGTGCAAAAGCAGGAATAAACACATAAGACGAGAAGACCCTGTGGAACTTAAAAATCAGTAGCCACCACACATTAAACACTACCCAACCCAGGCTCACTACTCAAAACACTGGCTTACATTTTTTTGGTTGGGGCGACCTTGGAGAAAAACGAAACCTCCAAAAATAAGAACAACCCTTCTTAACCAAGAGCAACCCTTCAACGTGCAAACAGTAACCTGACCCAATACAATTGACCAATGGACCAAGCTACCCCAGGGATAACAGCGCAATCTCCTTCAAGAGCCCATATCGCCAAGGAGGTTTACGACCTCGATGTTGGATCAGGACACCCTAATGGTGCAGCCGCTATTAAGGGTTCGTTTGTTCAACGATTAATAGTCCTACGTGATCTGAGTTCAGACCGGAGCAATCCAGGTCGGTTTCTATCTATGATCAGTTCTTCCCAGTACGAAAGGACCGGAAAAACGGGGCCCAGGCTACAAGCAAGCCCCCTCCCCCAAGTAATGAACCCAACTAAATTACCAATGGACCACCCACACCATACCTCCTAGAAAAGGACCGCTAGCGTGGCAGAGCCCGGCAAATGCAAAAGGCTTAAGCCCTTTAACCAGAGGTTCAAATCCTCTCCCTAGCTACCCCCAACACCACACCTCACCCATGACCCACTCTACCCCCATAACATACTTAATTATGTCACTATCCTACGCCATCCCAGTATTAATCGCCGTAGCCTTCCTGACACTAGTAGAACGAAAGGTCTTAAGCTACATACAAGCCCGAAAAGGACCAAATGTCGTAGGCCCTTTCGGCCTACTACAGCCAATCGCAGACGGAGTAAAGCTATTCATCAAAGAGCCCATTCTGCCATCCACCTCCTCCCCCCTCCTCTTCATCATAACCCCCATACTAGCCCTACTTCTAGCCATCACAGTATGAATTCCACTGCCCCTCCCCTTCTCCCTCGCTGACCTGAACCTAGGACTCCTGTTCCTACTAGCGATATCAAGCCTCGCAGTATATTCCATCCTATGATCCGGATGAGCTTCAAACTCAAAATATGCCCTAATCGGAGCCCTCCGGGCAGTAGCACAAACAATCTCCTACGAGGTTACACTAGCCATCAGCCTTCTATCCGCAGTTGTCCTAAGCGGCAATTATACCCATGGCACCCTTGCCACAGCTCAAGAACCCCTCGGCCTCATCTTCTCCTCCTGACCCCTAGCCATAATGTGATACATCTCCACACTAGCTGAAACAAACCGCGCACCCTTCGACCTCACCGAAGGAGAGTCAGAATTAGTTTCCGGCTTTAACGTAGAATATGCTGCAGGCCCATTCGCCCTATTTTTCCTAGCCGAATACGCCAACATCATATTAATAAACACACTAACAACAATTTTATTCTTTAACCCAAGTGCACTTCATCTGCCCCCTGAACTATTCCCAATAGCGCTAGCCACAAAAGTCCTACTCCTCTCTTCAACATTCCTATGAATCCGCGCCTCTTACCCACGATTCCGCTATGACCAACTCATGCACCTTCTCTGAAAAAACTTCCTACCATTAACACTAGCACTATGCCTCTGACACACCAGCATACCAATCTGCTACGCAGGCCTACCTCCTTATCTAAGGAAATGTGCCTGAATGTTAAGGGGTCACTATGATAAAGTGAACATAGAGGTACACCAGCCCTCTCATTTCCTAGCAGCGCCTTAGAAAAGTAGGAATCGAACCTACACAGAAGAGATCAAAACCCTCCATACTTCCTTTATATTATTTCCTAGTAGGGTCAGCTAAAAAAGCTATTGGGCCCATACCCCGAAAATGATGGTTTAACTCCTTCCCCTACTAATAACCCCCCACGCAAAACTGATCTCCCTGCTCAGCCTCCTCCTCGGAACCACAATCACAATTTCAAGTAACCACTGAGTAATAGCTTGAACCGGCCTAGAAATCAACACCCTTGCCATTATCCCCCTCATTTCAAAATCTCACCACCCACGAGCTATCGAAGCAGCAATCAAGTACTTCTTAGTCCAAGCAGCCGCCTCAGCCATAATCCTATTTTCAAGCACAATCAATGCCTGACAGACAGGCCAATGAGACATCACCCAACTAACAAACCCAACCTCTTCAACCCTACTAACAACTGCCATTGCAATAAAACTAGGCCTAGTCCCCTTCCACTTCTGATTCCCTGAAGTGCTTCAGGGTTCACCAATAACCACAGCCCTCGTCCTATCCACAGTAATAAAATTCCCCCCAATCACAATCCTATTCCTAACATCCAGCTCCTTAAACCCCAACCTACTAATCCTAATAGCTATCTCCTCAGCCGCCTTAGGTGGATGAATGGGCCTCAACCAAACACAAGTACGAAAAATCCTAGCTTTCTCATCCATCTTCCACCTTGGCTGAATAACCATTATCATCCTATACAACCCCAAACTCACCCTACTAACTTTCTACCTATACACCCTAATAACCACCACCGTATTCTTATCCCTCAACACAACAAAATCCCTTAAATTGTCAACAATAATGACCTCATGAACAAAATCCCCCTCACTTAACGCAACCTTAATGCTAACCCTCCTATCCCTAGCAGGACTTCCCCCCTTAACGGGCTTTCTACCAAAATGACTCATCATCCAAGAACTAACCAAACAAGAAATAGCCCCAGCAGCCACAATCATTACCATACTATCCCTGCTAGGGCTATTTTTCTACCTACGACTTGCATATTACTCAACAATCACCCTCCCGCCAAGCCCCACAAACCACATGAAACAGTGGCACATTAACAAAACAACAAGCCCCACAATCGCCACTCTCACCTCCCTATCAGCCCTCCTCCTACCACTCTCCCCCATACTTCTAGCCTCCATTTAGAAACTTAGGATAACCCGCTACCAAACCGAAGGCCTTCAAAGCCTTAAACAAGAGTTGAACCCTCTTAGTTTCTGCTAAGATCCGCAAGACATTACCTCGCATCGCCTAAATGCAACTTAGGCGCTTTAATTAAGCTAGGACCTCACCCTGCCCTAGACAGGTGGGCCTCGATCCCACAAACCTCTAATTAACAGCTAGATGCCTAAACCAACAGGCCTCTGTCTACCAAACCCCGGTGTACCTATCAGCACACATCAATGAGCTTGCAACTCAACATGAACTTCACTACAGGGTCGATAAGAAGAGGGATTGAACCTCTGTAAAAAGGACTACAGCCTAACGCCTTTACACTCAGCCATCTTACCTGTGACCTTCATCAACCGATGATTATTTTCAACAAACCACAAAGACATTGGCACCCTATACTTAATCTTTGGTGCTTGAGCCGGTATAGTGGGCACTGCCCTCAGCCTACTTATCCGCGCAGAACTTGGCCAGCCCGGCACTCTCCTGGGAGATGACCAAATCTACAATGTTATCGTCACCGCTCATGCCTTCGTCATAATCTTCTTCATAGTTATACCCATTATGATCGGCGGGTTCGGCAACTGACTTGTCCCCCTCATAATCGGCGCCCCAGACATAGCATTCCCGCGCATAAATAACATAAGCTTCTGACTCCTACCCCCATCATTCCTTCTCCTCCTAGCCTCATCCACAGTAGAGGCAGGTGCCGGTACAGGATGAACAGTTTACCCCCCACTCGCCGGTAACCTAGCCCATGCAGGAGCCTCAGTAGACCTAGCCATCTTTTCCCTCCACCTAGCAGGTGTATCCTCCATCCTAGGGGCAATTAACTTCATCACAACTGCCACCAATATAAAACCCCCCGCCCTATCCCAATATCAAACACCACTATTCGTATGGTCCGTATTAATCACTGCTATCCTACTACTCCTGTCACTCCCAGTCCTCGCCGCCGGCATCACCATATTACTAACAGACCGCAACCTAAACACCACATTCTTCGACCCCGCCGGAGGCGGCGACCCAGTACTATACCAACACCTATTCTGATTCTTTGGCCACCCAGAAGTCTACATCCTAATCCTCCCAGGCTTCGGGATTATCTCACATGTAGTAGCATACTATGCGGGCAAAAAGGAACCATTTGGCTATATAGGAATAGTATGAGCCATATTATCTATCGGATTTTTAGGCTTTATCGTCTGAGCACACCACATATTCACAGTAGGCATAGACGTCGACACCCGAGCATATTTCACTTCCGCTACAATAATCATCGCCATCCCTACCGGAATCAAGGTATTCAGTTGACTCGCCACACTACACGGAGGAACCATCAAATGAGACCCACCAATACTATGAGCTCTAGGCTTCATCTTCCTGTTCACCATTGGTGGCCTAACAGGAATTGTCCTTGCAAACTCCTCATTAGACATTGCCCTGCACGACACCTACTACGTAGTAGCCCACTTCCACTACGTCCTATCAATAGGTGCAGTATTCGCCATCCTTGCAGGATTCACCCATTGATTCCCGCTTTTCACCGGCTACACCCTACACCCTACATGAACAAAAGCTCACTTCGGAGTAATATTCATCGGAGTAAACCTAACCTTCTTCCCCCAACACTTCCTGGGCCTCGCTGGCATACCACGACGATACTCAGACTACCCAGATGCCTACACCCTATGAAATACCATATCCTCCATCGGCTCCTTAATCTCAATAACAGCTGTAATCATACTAATATTCATTATCTGAGAGGCATTCGCATCAAAACGTAAAATACTCCAACCAGAGCTAACTTCTGCCAACATCGAATGAATCCACGGCTGCCCCCCTCCTTACCACACCTTCGAGGAACCAGCCTTTGTCCAAGTACAAGAAAGGAAGGAATCGAACCCTCACACGCTGGTTTCAAGCCAACCGCATTAAACCACTCATGCTTCTTTCTTTATGGGGTGTTAGTAAACCAATTACATAGCCTTGTCAAGACTAAATCACAAGTGAAAGCCCTGTACACCCCATATGGCCAACCACTCCCAATTCGGATTTCAAGACGCCTCCTCCCCTATCATAGAAGAACTTGTTGAATTCCACGACCACGCCCTAATAGTTGCACTAGCAATTTGTAGCCTAGTCCTATACTTACTCACCCTTATACTCATAGAAAAACTATCCTCAAACACCGTAGACGCCCAAGAAGTAGAACTAGTCTGAACTATCTTACCAGCCATCGTCCTAATCCTACTCGCCCTCCCATCTCTACAGATCCTATACATAATGGACGAAATCGACGAACCAGACCTAACCTTAAAAGCTATCGGTCACCAGTGATACTGAACCTACGAATACACAGACTTTAAAGACCTTACATTCGACTCATACATAGTCCCCACAGCCGAACTCCCACCAGGCCACTTCCGACTCCTAGAAGTAGACCATCGCATTATTGTCCCCATAGAATCCCCCATTCGAGTCATTATCACCGCAGACGACGTCCTCCACTCCTGAGCAGTGCCCAGCCTAGGGGTAAAAACTGACGCTATCCCCGGCCGACTAAATCAATCATCATTCATCACAACCCGCCCAGGAATCTTCTACGGCCAATGCTCAGAAATCTGCGGAGCAAACCACAGCTACATACCAATCGTAGTAGAATCCACCCCCCTCACCCACTTCGAAAACTGATCATTAACCCTATCATCTTAACCATTAAGAAGCTATGCATCAGCACTAGCCTTTTAAGCTAGAGAGAGGGGACCATCAAGCCCCCTTAATGAGTATGCCACAACTAAACCCAAACCCATGGTTCTTCATCATAGTGCTATCATGATTAACCTTCTCACTAGTCATCCAACCCAAAATCTCAGCATTCACCTCTACCAACACACCCCTCAATAAAACCCACACAACCACTAAAACCTCCCCCTGAACCTGACCATGAACATAAGCTTCTTTGACCAGTTCGCCAGCCCATGCCTACTAGGAATTCCCCTAATCCTCCTATCAATACTATTCCCCGCCCTTCTACTACCATCACCTAATAACCGATGAGTCACCAACCGCTTTTCCACCCTACAACTTTGACTCATCAATCTTATCACTAAACAACTAATAATCCCACTGAACAAAAACGGCCACAAATGGGCCCTAATCTTAACCTCCCTAATAATATTCCTCCTCCTAATCAACCTCCTAGGCCTCCTACCATACACATTCACACCAACCACCCAGCTATCAATAAACATAGCACTGGCCTTCCCACTATGACTCGCCACCCTTATCATCGGCCTACGAAACCAACCCTCAATTTCCCTTGGCCACCTCCTACCTGAAGGTACACCCACACCCCTCATTCCCGCTCTAATCCTAATCGAAACTACCAGCCTCCTTATCCGACCCCTAGCACTAGGTGTCCGCCTAACAGCAAATCTTACCGCAGGCCACCTACTCATCCAACTCATTTCTACTGCCTCCACAGTCGTACCCCCCATCATACCAACAATTTCCATCCTAACCACAACCATCCTACTCCTACTAACCATCCTAGAAGTAGCAGTGGCTATAATCCAAGCTTACGTATTCGTCCTCCTACTAAGCCTATACTTACAAGAAAACATCTAATGGCCCACCAAGCACACTCCTACCACATAGTAGACCCAAGCCCCTGACCAATTTTCGGAGCAACCGCCGCCCTACTTACCACTTCAGGCCTAATCATATGATTCCACTACAACTCCTCACAACTACTAACCCTAGGCCTAATCTCCATACTCCTAGTTATACTCCAATGATGACGAGATGTTGTCCGAGAAAGCACCTTCCAAGGACACCACACCCCCACAGTCCAAAAGGGCCTTCGATACGGAATAATCCTATTCATCACATCCGAAGCATTCTTTTTCCTTGGGTTCTTCTGAGCATTCTTCCATTCCAGCCTAGTACCCACCCCGGAACTAGGTGGACAATGACCCCCCACAGGAATTAAACCCCTAAACCCACTAGAAGTCCCCCTGCTAAACACATCTATCCTACTAGCATCAGGTGTTACCGTAACATGAGCCCACCACAGCATCACAGAAAGCAACCAAAAACAAGCAATCCAAGCACTGACCCTCACAATCATCCTAGGGTTCTACTTCACAGCCCTCCAAGCAATAGAATATTATGAAGCACCATTCTCAATCGCCGACAGCGTGTACGGTTCAACCTTCTTCGTCGCTACAGGATTCCACGGACTACACGTCATCATTGGATCCTCATTCCTGTCAGTCTGCCTACTCCGACTAATTAAATTCCACTTCACATCAAACCACCACTTTGGATTCGAAGCAGCAGCCTGGTACTGACACTTCGTAGACATCATCTGACTATTCCTCTACATGACCATCTACTGATGAGGATCTTGCTCTTCTAGTATATCCATTACAATTGACTTCCAATCTCTAAAATCTGGTAAAACCCCAGAGAAGAGCAATCAATATACTTACATTCATACTCACCCTATCACTCACCATTAGCATCGTCCTAACCGCACTAAACTTCTGACTAGCTCAAACAAGCCCAGACTCAGAAAAACTATCCCCCTACGAATGCGGATTCGACCCACTGGGGTCCGCCCGACTTCCCTTCTCAATCCGATTTTTCCTCAGTAGCAATCCTATTCTTACTATTCGACTTAGAAATCGCCCTCCTACTTCCCCTACCCTGAGCCATCCAACTAAACTCCCCCATTACTACCCTCACCTGAACATCCATCATCCTCCTCCTCCTTACACTAGGATTAGTCTACGAATGACTCCAAGGAGGATTAGAGTGGGCAGAATAACCATAGAAAGTTAGTCTAACCAAGACAGTTGATTTCGGCTCAACAAACCATAGCCTAACCCTATGACTTTCTCTATGTCCTTTATACACCTAAGCTTCTACTCAGCTTTCTCACTAAGCTGCCTAGGACTAGCCTTCCACCGAACCCACCTAGTCTCTGCCCTACTATGCTTAGAAAGCATAATATTATCTCTATACATTACATTGTCAATCTGACCTGTAGAGACCCAAACAACATCATCCACACTTACACCAGTACTTATGCTCGCATTCTCAGCATGTGAAGCCGGTACCGGCTTAGCAATACTAGTAGCCTCCACCCGAACCCATGGATCCGACCACCTACATAACCTAAACCTCCTACAATGCTAAAAATCATCATTCCAACAATCATGCTCCTCCCACTAACCCTCCTATCCCCCCCAAAATTCATCTGAACCAACACCACCACCCATAGCCTCCTAATCGCTACTATCAGCCTCCACTGACTAGCCCCAACATACTTCCCCTATAAAAACCTCAACCATTGATCCGGCATTGACCAACTCTCATCCCCCCTACTCGTCTTATCCTGCTGACTCCTACCCCTAATAATCCTAGCAAGCCAAAACCACCTTCAACACGAACCTCTATCACGCAAACAAATCTTCATCACCACACTAATCACAGTGCAACCGTTCATCATCCTAGCCTTCTCAACCACAGAACTAATACTATTCTACATCGCATTTGAAGCAACACTAATCCCAACCCTAATCCTTATCACACGCTGAGGCAACCAACCAGAACGCCTAAGTGCTGGTATTTACCTTCTATTCTACACCCTCATTAGCTCCCTTCCCCTATTAGTAACCATTCTACACCTCCACGGACAAATAGGCACCTTAAACCTCCCAATACTCAAACTCACGCATCCTACCCTAACCAACTCCTGAACCAGCCTCATATGCAACCTAGCTCTACTACTAGCCTTCATAGTCAAAGCCCCCCTATACGGCCTCCACCTATGATTACCCAAAGCCCACGTAGAGGCCCCAATTGCCGGATCAATACTACTTGCAGCACTACTCCTGAAACTAGGCGGATATGGTATCATCCGCATCACCCTCTTCATAACCCCCATATCAAACTACCTCTCATACCCATTCATCACCCTAGCCCTATGGGGGGCCCTAATAACAAGTTCCATCTGCCTACGCCAAACGGACCTAAAATCACTCATCGCCTACTCCTCAGTAAGCCACATAGGCCTAGTCATCGCCGCAGCCATCATCCAAACCCACTGAGCACTCGCAGGGGCAATAATCCTCATAATCTCCCACGGACTAACCTCCTCCATATTATTTTGCTTAGCCAATACAAACTACGAACGAACACACAGCCGAATCCTAATCCTAACACGGGGCCTACAACCCATCCTCCCCCTTATAGCAATCTGATGACTCCTAGCAAGCCTAACAAACATAGCACTGCCACCAACCACCAACCTAGTAGCAGAACTCACAATCATAACCGCACTATTCAACTGATCACCCCTAACAATCATCCTAACTGGCTCAGCAAGCTTCCTAACTGCCTCATACACCCTATTCATGTTCCTAACAACCCAACGTGGCACAACCCCATCCCACATCACCTCCACCCCAACCTCTAACACACGCGAACACCTCCTAATGACCCTACACATCACTCCCCTACTCCTCCTCATCCTCAAGCCCGAATTAATCTCAGGGATCCCCTCATGCAAGTATAGTTTTAACCCAAACATTAGACTGTGATTCTAAAAATAGAAGTTAGACCCTTCTTACCTGCCGAGGGGAGGTCAACCAACAAGAGCTGCTGAATCCTTGCATCTGAGCCTAAAACCATCAGTCCCCCTCAACTTTTAAAGGATAACAGTAATCCACTGGTCTTAGGAGCCACCCATCTTGGTGCAATTCCAAGTAAAAGTAATGGAGATAGCCCTCCTCCTCAACACCTCCATACTCCTTACCACGACAATCATCCTAACCCCAATCTTCCTGCCCCTACTACTAAAAAACTTTAAAAACTCCCCAGCCTCCATCGCCCACGCCGTAAAAACTGCTTTCCTAACAAGCCTAATCCCATCTACATTATTCCTACACTCGGGCATAGAAAGCATTATCTCCCACTGAGAATGAAAACTCACCATAAACTTCAAAATCCCCCTAAGCCTAAAAATTGATCAATACTCAATACTATTCTTCCCCATCGCACTATTCGTAACATGATCCATTCTACAATTCGCCACATGATACATAGCATCCGAACCTTACATCACAAAATTCTTCTCCTACCTCCTAACATTCTTAATCGCTATGCTCACACTAACCATCGCCAACAACATATTCCTACTTTTCATCGGCTGAGAAGGAGTAGGAATAATATCCTTCCTACTAATCGGCTGATGACAAGCCCGCACTGAAGCCAACACAGCCGCCCTACAAGCAGTACTCTACAACCGAATTGGCGATGTCGGCCTAATCATAAGCATAGCCTGACTCGCAACTACAACTAACACCTGAGAACTTCAACAACCCTTATACCCCACCCAAACCCCAACACTGCCCCTACTTGGCCTCATCTTAGCCGCCACAGGAAAATCCGCCCAATTCGGACTACACCCATGACTACCAGCCGCCATAGAGGGCCCAACCCCCGTCTCCGCATTACTACACTCCAGCACCATAGTCGTAGCCGGAATCTTCCTACTCATCCGCATACACCCATTACTAACCAATAACCAAACTGCCCTCTCCCTATGCCTATGCCTCGGAGCCCTATCCACCCTATTCGCCGCCACATGCGCCCTTACACAAAATGATATCAAAAAAATCATCGCATTTTCCACATCTAGCCAACTTGGATTAATAATAGTCACTATCGGGCTCAACTCACCACAACTAGCTTTCCTTCACATCTCCACACATGCCTTCTTCAAAGCCATGCTATTCCTTTGCTCCGGATCTATCATCCACAGCCTCAATGGAGAACAAGACATCCGAAAAATAGGGGGGCTACAAAAAGCACTCCCAACCACCACCTCCTGCCTAACTATCGGAAACCTCGCCCTTATAGGAACCCCCTTCCTAGCAGGGTTCTACTCAAAAGACCTCATCATCGAAAACCTCAACACTTCATACCTAAATACCTGAGCCCTACTCCTAACCCTCCTAGCTACATCATTCACTGCAACCTACAGCCTACGCATAACCTTGCTAGTCCAAACAGGATTCCCACGCCTACCCTCAACTATCCCCATAAATGAAAACAACCCAATAGTTACAAATCCAATCACCCGACTCGCCCTGGGCAGCATTCTAGCAGGCTTATTAATCACATCCTTCACCTCCCCCACAAAAACCCCACCAATAACCATACCCACACTCATAAAAACCGCAGCCATCATCGTCACCGTACTAGGCATACTACTAGCCCTTGAGCTCTCGAACATGGCCCACACCCTAACACACCCAAAACAAAACCTCTACCTAAACTTCTCCTCCTCACTAGGATACTTCAATACACTAACACACCGCACAGCCCCTACAAACCTACTCAACAACGGACAAAAAATTGCCCTCCACCTAATCGACTCCTCCTGATACAAAAAAATAGGCCCCGAAGGAATTGCCAACCTCCAACTTACAATAGCCAAAACCACAACCACCATACACACTGGACTTATCAAAACGTACCTAGGATCCTTCGCCCTATCCATCCTCCTCATCCTTACACTAATATAACCCCATCAACTCAATGGCCCCCAACCTACGAAAATCCCACCCCCTACTAAAAATAGTCAACAACTCCTTAATCGACTTACCCACTCCCCCCAACATCTCCGCCTGATGGAACTTTGGGTCACTACTAGGCATCTGCCTGGCAACTCAAATCCTCACCGGACTTCTCCTAGCCGCACACTACACTGCAGACACATCCCTAGCCTTCTCCTCCGTCGCCCACACCACCCGAGACGTCCAATACGGCTGACTAATCCGCAACATTCACGCAAACGGGGCCTCCTTCTTCTTCATTTGCATCTACTTCCACATCGGACGTGGATTCTACTACGGCTCCTACCTATACAAAGAAACCTGAAACACTGGTGTCATCCTCCTCCTCACCCTCATAGCAACCGCCTTCGTAGGATACGTCCTCCCATGAGGACAAATATCTTTCTGAGGCGCTACAGTCATCACCAACCTATTTTCTGCCATCCCATACATCGGCCAAACTATTGTGGAGTGGGCCTGAGGTGGCTTTTCTGTAGACAACCCCACACTCACCCGATTCTTCGCCCTACACTTCCTCCTCCCATTCCTAATCGCAAGCCTAACCCTAATCCACCTCACATTCCTCCACGAATCTGGCTCAAACAACCCCCTAGGCATCACCTCAAACTGCGACAAAATCCCCTTCCACCCCTACTTCTCCCTAAAAGACATCCTAGGCTTCATCCTAATATTCATCCCCCTCATAGCCCTCGCCCTATTCACACCAAACCTACTAGGAGACCCAGAAAACTTTACACCAGCAAACCCCCTAGTAACCCCACCCCACATTAAGCCAGAGTGGTACTTCCTATTTGCATACGCCATCCTGCGATCCATCCCAAACAAACTCGGAGGAGTGTTAGCCCTAGCAGCCTCCGTATTAGTACTATTCCTTATACCCTTCCTCCATAAATCAAAACAACGCACAATAACCTTCCGCCCCCTATCTCAGCTCCTATTCTGAATCTTAGTCACCAACCTACTCATTCTCACATGAATCGGAAGCCAGCCTGTAGAACACCCCTTCATCATTATCGGCCAACTAGCCTCAATCACCTACTTCACCATCCTCCTAATCCTCTTCCCCGCCGCCGGGGCCCTAGAAAACAAAATACTAAACTTCTAAACTCTAATAGTTTATAAAAACATTGGTCTTGTAAACCAAAGACTGAAGATTACACCCCTTCTTAGAGTTACACTAACCTCAGAAGAAGAGGACTTAAACCTCTACCTCCAACTCCCAAAGCTGGCGTTCTACACTAAACTATCTTCTGACCGCCCCTAAACTGCCCGAATCGCCCCCCGAGCCAATCCACGCACAAGCTCCAACACCACAAACAAAGTCAACAACAGCCCTCACCCTGCCACCAAGAACATCCCCCCGCCCCACGAATAAAACATGGCTACCCCACTGAAATCCAAACGCCCAAAGCCCACCCCACCACTATCAACTGTACTCACCCCAAACCCCAAACACCCAACCAACCCCCCCACCACCACCCCACAAACAAGCACCAAAACAAACCCCACCCCATACCCAACCTGCCATCCCCCTCAATCCTCAAACAAATCAGCCGCCAAAATCGAATAAACAAAAACCACCAACATCCCCCCCGAATACATCATAAACAGCACCAACGCTACAAACGAAGACCCCAAACTCACGATTCACCCACACCCCACAACCGACGCCAAAACCAACCCAACTACCCCGTAATACGGCGAGGGATTGGACGCAACTGCCAATCCCCCCAAAACAAAACAAATCCCGAAAAACATAAAATAAGTCATTATAATTCCCACTTGGTACTTCTCCAAGGTCTATGGCCCGAAAAGCCATCGTTAATGCCTTAACTACAGGAACACCACCAACGAGCCCCCCCCTTCCCCCCCGTGACTTAGAGTCACCGGTAAGCTATGTATTACAGTGCATTAATTTGTAGTCCCCATTAATCATTGCACTCAATTAGGACATTATACCTAATGTACGATATACATTACATGTAATGTTTCACCTCATAACAGATATTATACTCGGGCATAATAGTATTGTACACAATCATATCCAATTGACTATATATGTATTGGCCCACCTACCCATTCACTACCTTTGCCCAAACCATTCCAAGCTATTGTCTGTGCATAGTATGTTCCTCCCTACGGAAGTGCTCGACTGCTAACTACGTATCGTCGCGGGTGCGAAGGTTCGGTTCTTCTCCTCTATGCTCGTCAACCCTAAGGCAGGTACCAGGTGATTTATTAGTCGGACACATCACGTGAAATCAGCAACGCACCGCATATAATGTCCTCCGTCCCTAGCTTCAGGCCCATACTTTCCCCCTAAACCCCGAGCTCAACTTGCTCTTTTGCGCCTCTGGTTCCTCTGTCAGGGCCATAACTTGATTAACTCCTAGAATTCCTCGCCTTTCATGAGGCATTTGGTTGGGTCCTTGATATTACATCTCACCCGTGATCGCGGCATTCCCTGTTTTAGTACTTTTGGTATTTCTCTTTTTGGGGCGTCTTCAGGTAGCCCTTCCAGTGCAACGGGTAACCACAATCTAAGACCTGTACATCACATGGTACACGACCGGTGTTTGGCCCTCAAGCGCTGCTGGCGTTATGGCTGAAGGATAACTTAGTCTCATCTCTGACACTGATGCACTTTGGGTTCGCATTTGGTTATGGTATCTCCCCTAAGCAGCTAGATAAGTTGCTATTTAGTGAATGCTTGTAGGACATAGTTTTATACCTCAACACTTCTCCTTATTTTCTTGGCAGAACTAGTAAATTCCAGTCAAATTATTGATCAATTCGTTGATCAATTCGTTGATCAATTCGTTGATCAATTCGTTGATCAATTCGTTGATCAATTCGTTGATCAATTCGTTGATCAATTCGTTGATCAATTCGTTGATCAATTCGTTGATCAATTCGTTGATCAATTCGTTGATCAATTCGTTGATCAATTCGTTGATCAATTCGTTGATCAATTCGTTGATCAATTCGTTGATCAATTCGTTGATCAATTCGTTGATCAATTCGTTGATCAATTCGTTGATCAATTCGTTGATCAATTCGTTGATCAATTCGTTGATCGATTCGTTGATCGATTCGTTGATCGATTCGTTGATCGATTCGTTGATCGATTCGTTGATCAATTCGTTGATCAATTCGTTGATCAATTCGTTGATCAATTCGTTGATCAATTCGTTGATTGAACTCTAATTACACAAGCAGACATTCCCAACAAACAAAATCATAAATTCTGACAAATTAACGAATGAACTCTAATTACACAAGCAGACATTCCCAACAAACAAAATCATAAATTCTGACAAATTAACGAATGAACTCTAATTACACAAGCAGACATTCCCAACAAACAAAATCATAAATTCTGACAAATTAACGAATGAACTCTAATTACACAAGCAGACATTCCCAACAAACAAAATCATAAATTCTGACAAATTAACGAATGAACTCTAATTACACAAGCAGACATTCCCAACAAACAAAATCATAAATTCTGACAAATTAACGAATGAACTCTAATTACACAAGCAGACATTCCCAACAAACAAAATCATAAATTCTGACAAATTAACGAATGAACTCTAATTACACAAGCAGACATTCCCAACAAACAAAATCATAAATTCTGACAAATTAACGAATGAACTCTAATTACACAAGCAGACATTCCCAACAAACAAAATCATAAATTCTGACAAATTAACGAATGAACTCTAATTACACAAGCAGACATTCCCAACAAACAAAATCATAAATTCTGACAAATTAACGAATGAACTCTAATTACACAAGCAGACTTTCCCAACAAACAAAATCATAAATTCTGACAAATTAACGAATGAACTCTAATTACACAAGCAGACATTCCCAACAAACCTGAAC